TTGAATGGGTTATATAGGGGAACAATAAAAAAAAAAATTTCACCTTCAATCATAAATAAAATTTCCTTAGAAAATTTCATAGAGACAATGGAAATTAATAAGATTCATAGTCTCCTTCTTCCTGATACTGATTACCAAGAGGTTGAACAGAAAATAGACCGATTTGATAAAAAAACTTTTTCAACGGAAAATCGTCATTTATTTACTTTAATCAGTAAATTTGATAGAGAATCGGGATCGAGTTTAAATTGGAAGGGCCTCTCTTTATTTTCAGAAAAAGAACAAGGAAGGATTGGTTCAGAAAAAAGAGCCAAATTTTACAAATTTTTATTGAATACAATTCTAACTAGCCCTAATGGTCAAAAAACAAAACAAAAATTTGTAATAAAAGAAATCATTAAAAAAGTACCTAGATGGTCATACAAACTTATTACCGAATTGGAATTCCTGTCGGGCGCAGCTCATGAAGGCCTACCGTTGGATTATCATATACGTTCAAGAAAAAGGGATCGTGTAATAATTTATAGGCCTACCAAACGTAGTCGCAAAGCAAGTGTCAAAAACTGGGTATCTATTAGAGACTATTCGGAAGAATCAGATTTTCGTCGAGAATTCATCAAAGGTTCTATGCGTGTTCAAAGGCGTAAAACTGTTATTTCGAAATTGTTTCAAGCAAATGCGCATTCACCCCTTTTTTTGGACAGAATAAAAAAATCCCCCCTTTTTTCTTTTAATATCCCTGAACATATTAAATTTTTTTTTAGAAATTGGATGGGTAGAGGAGCAGAATTTAAAGATTATACAGAGGAACAAAAAAAAAGACAAAAGGAAGAAGAAGAGAACAAAATAAAGGAAAAAACGTGGATAAAAATCGCGGAAGCCTGGGATTTTGTTCCATATCCACAAGCAACAAGAAGTTTAATTTTAATAATTCAATCTATTTTTAGAAAATATATTTTATTACCTTCATTGATAATAGTTAAAAATATTGGGCGTATTTTATTATCTCAACCCCCTGAATGGGCTGAGGACTTCGATGAGTGGAATAGAGAAAAGCATATTATATGTACCTATAACGGTGTTCAAGTATCAGAACTCGAACTTCCCAGAAATTGGTTTAAAGATGGTATTCAGATAAAAATAGTATTTCCTTTTTATTTGAAACCTTGGCACAGATACAAATTGAGGCCCTCTTTTTCTTCTTATAAAGATCTAAAGAAAGAACAACAAAAGTTTTCTTTTTTAACGGCTTGGGGAACGCAAACTACCCTTCCCTTTGGTTCTGTCCCCCCCAAACCTTCCTTTTTTAAGCCTATTTTTAAAGAACTAAAAAAAAAAATTCGAAAAACTAAAAATAATCCTTTTCGAGTTCTAAGCGTTTTAAAAGAAAGAACAAAAAATTTTATACAACATTCAAAAGAACCAAAAAGGGTGGTTATCAAAAACGTTTTTTTTCTGTTTATAAAAAAAATAAAAAAAGAACTCTTAAAAGTACATCCAACTCGATTATTTATATTGAGAAAGGTGTATGAATCCGGCGAAACTAACCAAAAAAAAGATTCTATAATTAGGAATCAGATAATTCACGACTCGTTTATAAAAATTAAATCTACAGATAATACAAATTATTCAGATAATACAAATTATTCACTGAGAGAAAAAAAAATTAAAAATCTGACTCATAGAACAAGCACAATCAGAAAGAAAACAAAGAGTCTTACAAAAGAAAAAAACAGCAACGCCAAGACAAGAAGTAGTCCTAACAAAACAAGTTATAATGGAAAAGAAAAATCACCAAAAATTTTTTGGAAAATATTAAAAATAAAAAGAAGAAGCAATCGATTAATCTATAAATTAGATTTGGTTATAAAAATTTTCATTAAAAGAATATACATCGATATCTTTCTATGTATCATTCATATTGCCAGAATTCCTACACAACTAGTTCTTGAATCAAGAAATTCTTTTGATAAATACATTTACAATAATAAAACAAACCAAGAAATAAAAAATAAAAAAAACAAAAAAGAAATTAACTTTATTTCGACTCTAAAAAGTGAACTTTACAATATTAAGAATAGTAAGAGGAATTCACATTTTTTTTTTGACTTATCCTCTTTATCACAAGCATATGTATTTTACAAATTATCACAAACCCAAGTTTTTAATTTGTATAAGTTAAGATCTATTTTTGAGTATCGTGGAACTACCGTTTTTCTTAAGACTGCAATAAAAAATTATTTTGTAACACAAGGAATATTTCATTCCGAATTAAGACATACAAAACTTTCAAGTTCTGAAACGAATCAATGGAAAAACTGGTTAAGAGGTCATTATCAATACAATTTATCTCAGATTAGATGGTTTGGATTAATACCACAAAAATGGCGAACTACAATAAATGAAGGTGGTATTACCCAAAATAAAGATTTAACAAAATGGAATTCGTATGAAAAAGACCGATTACTTTATCACAAAAAACAAAAGGGTTTTAAAGTATATCCATTACCAAACCAAAAAGATAATTTTCCAAAATACTATATATATAATCTTTTATCATATAAATCTATTAATTATGAAATTAAGAAGTCCTCATATATTATTTATGGATCACCATCAGAATTAAATAACAACCAAAAAATTACTTTTAATTACAACAATTATAAACCAAATTTATTTGAAAGCCTGGAGGAAATTCCTATCAATCGTTATCTAGAAAAGGGCGATATTATGTATATGCAAAAAAATACAGATAGAAAATATTTTGATTGGACAATTCTCAATTTTTTTCTAAGACAAAAAATAGATATTGAGGCCTGGACCAAAATGGATTATAGCAGTAATATAAATACTAAGCTTGGAAGTAAGAATTACCAAAAAATTGAGAAAATGGATAAAAACTATATTTTTTATCTGATGATTCATCAAGATTTAGAAATAAATCCAATCAATGACAAGAAACTCTTTTTTGATTGGATGGAAATGAATGAAGAAATCCTAAACCCAATATCGACAAATCTTAAACTTCCGTTCTTCCCAGAATTTGTGCCACTTTATAATGTATACAAAATAAAACCATGGATTATACCAAGCAAATTCCTTCTTTTAAATAAAAAGAAAAACATCAATGAAAAGAAAAAATTCAATTTTTTTAGACCATCGAATGAAAAAAGATATTCTGAATTAATGAATCGAAATCAAGAAAAAAAAGAACCCGCGGGCCGAAGAGGCCTTGGATCATATTCACAAAACCAAGATAAAATGAAAAAACAATATAAGATCCGGAATAAGATGAGACCAGAAATGATTTTTTTAAGGAAACACTATTTGCTTTTTCAATGGATAATAGACGATGGTTTAATTCCGAATTTAACTGAAAGAATGATCAATAATATCAAGATATATTGTTACTTGCTTGGACTGAGAAATCCAAGAGATACTACTATATCGTCTATTCAAAGGAAAGAAATAAATCTGGATATAATGGTGATTCGAAAAAAATTGACTCCTATAGAATTGAATAAAAAGGGGATATTTTTTATCGATCCCATTCGTTTGTCTGTAAAAAACGACGGATACTTTATTATATATCAAACCGTAGGTATATCGTTGGTTCATAAGAGTAAGTACCAAACTCCTCAAAGATATCGAGAACAAAGATATATCAATAAAAATAAATTGGCTGAATCTATCCCAAGATATCAAATAATAATTCGAAAGAAAGACAAAAAACATTATGATTTTATCGTTCCTGAAAAGATTTTATCATCTAGACGTCGTAGAGAATTGAGAATTATAATTTCTTTCAACTCAACGAATATAAATAGTGTGGATAAAAATCGAGTATTTTGTAACAAAAAAAACATAAAAAACAGGAATCCTTTTTTGGATCAAAAAAAGCATCTTGATAGAGATAAAAACGAATTAATTAAATTAAAGTTATTTCTTTGGCCTAATTATCGATTAGAAGACTTAGCTTGTATGAATAGATATTGGTTTAATACCAATAATGGAAGCCGTTTTAGTTTGTTAAGAATATATCCACAATTAAAAATTGGTTGATGGTACATTTTTCCTATATATTCTGTACCATATAGAAAAGCAAACAGATGCACATATGCCCTGTCTTACGTCCCAGTCGAATATTAGATCATTTTTATTTAATACTAAGTCAATGACGTATCAATTTGTTTGGATAAAATCTATAAAATAAACAAATATATGGAATATTACGAATTTTAGGTCTAAATTCTTTGACGTTGTAAGTGTAAAAACGTACCATCTACTTTTTTATCCCTGTCCAACTAAAATTCTTGTGTATACTAATTACTACATTAAAAGGACTAATATTATTATTACTGATCGATAAAATAAAATATTTTATATGTAAATTAAAGGGTAGAAGGAGCTTTTTTTATGATAAAAAATCCATTCAGTGCAATTATTTTGAAAGAGGAAAACGAACACAACAAGGGGTCTGTTGAATTTCAAGTAGTGAGTTTCACCAATAGGATACGGAGACTTACTTCACATTTGGAATTGCACAAAAAAGACTATTTATCTCAGAGAGGTCTGCGTAAAATTCTAGGAAAACGTCAACGGCTGCTCGCCTATTTGTCAAAAAAAAATAGAGTACGTTATAAAGAATTAATCGGCCAGTTGGAGATTCGAGAAACAAAAAATCATTAATTTGAAGAGTCGTTTTGAATTTTCGCTTAAATTTTGATGAACCTCTTTTCGCTTTCAGCAATTCATGGAAGAATGAATCGGGAAAAAACCTATGACTGCACCAGCTACACGAAATGATCTTATGATAGTCAATATGGGCCCTCAGCACCCATCAATGCACGGTGTTCTTCGACTCATTGTTACTCTAGATGGTGAAGATGTTATTGACTGTGAACCGATATTGGGTTATTTACATAGAGGAATGGAAAAAATTGCGGAAAACCGAACAATTATACAATATTTACCTTATGTAACACGTTGGGATTATTTAGCTACTATGTTCACTGAAGCAATAACTGTAAATGCACCAGAGCAGTTAGGCAATATTCAAGTGCCTAAAAGAGCCAGCTATTTAAGAGTCATTATGTTAGAGTTAAGTCGTATAGCTTCGCATTTGTTATGGCTTGGCCCTTTTATGGCAGATATTGGCGCACAGACCCCCTTCTTCTATATTTTTCGAGAAAGAGAATTGATATATGACCTATTCGAAGCTGCTACCGGTATGCGAATGATGCATAATTATTTTCGTATTGGAGGAGTCGCTGCTGATTTACCTTATGGCTGGGTAGATAAATGTTTGGATTTTTGTGATTATTTTTTAACAAGAGTTACTGAATATCAAAGGCTTATTACACGGAATCCTATTTTTTTAGAGCGAGTTGAGGGAGTAGGCATTATTGGCGGAGAGGAGGCAATAAATTGGGGTTTATCGGGACCAATGCTACGAGCTTCCGGAATACAATGGGATCTTCGAAAGGTTGATCATTATGAGTCTTACGATGAATTTGATTGGGGAGTTCAATGGCAAAAGGAAGGGGATTCATTAGCTCGTTATTTAGTACGAATCAGTGAAATGACAGAATCAATAAAAATTATTCAACAGGCTTTAGAAGGAATTCCGGGGGGGCCCTATGAGAATTTAGAAATCCGGCGCTTTGATAAAGTATGGGATCCCGAATGGAATGATTTTGACTATCGATTTATCAGTAAAAAACCTTCTCCTACTTTTGAATTGTCAAAACAAGAACTTTATGTGAGAGTCGAAGCCCCAAAAGGAGAATTAGGAATTTTTCTGATAGGAGATAAGGGTGTTTTTCCTTGGAGATGGAAAATCCGACCACCGGGTTTTATCAATTTGCAAATCCTTCCTCAATTAGTTAAAAGAATGAAATTGGCTGATATTATGACAATACTAGGTAGCATAGATATCATTATGGGAGAAGTTGATCGTTAAAATGATAATAGATACAACAGAAGTACAAGCTATCAATTCTTTTTTTAGATTGGAATCCTTAAAAGAGGTATATGAGATCATATGGGTGCTTGTCCCTATTTTTACTCCTGTATTAGGAATCACAATAGGTGTACTAGTAATTGTTTGGTTAGAAAGAGAAATATCTGCGGGGATACAACAACGTATTGGCCCTGAATACGCCGGACCTTTGGGAATTCTTCAAGCTTTAGCAGATGGTACAAAATTACTTTTCAAAGAGAATCTTCTTCCATCAAGAGGAGATACTCGTTTATTCAGTATCGGACCATCCATAGCAGTCACATCAATTCTACTAAGTTATTTAGTAATTCCTTTTGGATATCGCCTTGTTCTAGCCGATTTCAGTATTGGTGTTTTTTTATGGATTGCCATTTCAAGTATTGCTCCCGTGGGCCTTCTTATGTCAGGTTATGGCTCAAATAATAAATATTCCTTTTTAGGTGGTTTACGGGCTGCTGCTCAATCAATTAGTTATGAAATACCATTAACTCTATGTGTGTTATCAATATCTCTACGTGTGATTCGTTAAGACATAAAATTTCCTCTATGTCTTTTCTTTCTAGGAAGGAAATTTCATGAGTTGAATATACATTTTTATTTTTTATTCATCATTCGGGTTGATGAACTAAACCAGATAGTTATATGAGTGAAAAAAACAGCTTCGTACTTTGCAGTAAAAAGATTCAGTCTCATTTCCTATGTACAAGTGTTAAGTGAAAGTAAACATAAGCATTATATACTATTTACCCCAAGATTGAGTGATTAGTCATCATGACTTGAAGCGGGTTCAAAAGGAGCAACTATCTAGGGATTTTACTAGCTATTAACAGACATGTATTACCCTAATGAGCGGGGTCCTTTTGACCAAAAAGAGTGGATAGTTAGGAACACCAAGGTACACAAAGGATTCGTAATAGAGATTATGTAAGTTATTCAACAGGATTTTTCTGTTCATACTGCATAGCATAAATGGGATTCTAATTGGGGCTTTATGTTGGTAGAAATGATGAAGGAGTACTCCCCACCATTCCGATCCAGAGTATTTTCCTATCCACCGATTAAGTAAATAACTATCAAGAACGAAGTAATCCTTTGCTTTGTTTAAAGTACCTTTTTCTGAGAAAGGAGAATAGGAACAAAAAAATAAACTCGAAATAATTAAATTGCACTACAAAAAAAAAGATCTTTTTTAGAGAGATAGAATTCTTGTAATGTTTCGTGAACTAATGTAATGTATCGTTTTTTTCGTAATCAAAAATGCTAGGTTGAAATATTTATTGAGATTTCTACAAAAAAATTTTTATTTAAAGGTTAAGTTATTACTCAACAAAAAATTTTAACTTTTTAAAAGATAAGATAAATTCAGAAGCACTTTATAATCAAAAATAATATATAGCAGACAGAATTCCATTGTCTAATTGGGGACCTTGCGATAGATTTGGATTCTATCCTACAAACATATCAAGATAAAAAAAAATAGCAAACGGGTCTTAGATTTA